GAATCCCTATCCCTGCCGGCCGAGACTACACTTGCTCCGTGACTTGCTGCTTACTTTTAAGTAGTTTATAGGCACCTATCAACAACCTGACGCGTTGCTGCTAACGTTCTAGTAGTTTACCAGGTAAAGGAGCTAAGCCAGGAAGAAAAGAAAGACAGGATACGGAATGCTCGCTTCTTCAAGCAATCCATAATGCTAACCTTCAATAGAGTCTTCAATCCAGCTAGAAGTCTAACCTTATTTATATAGAGTATTAATGCTCGCAAGCAAGAAACCAAGTAATCTCCTTTATTCCATCCAATCCAGCAGAAAGCGTTTTGTGATTCTTAAGTAATAAAGTTCATAAACAAAGCCCGAAGCAAAGAAGTTCTTCTCCTGTAATCATGAATAGAAACACAGCCCGAAGCAAGCTAGCAAGGGAGGGAGTTAAGAATTTGAGTAGTGATAGAAAGGAAGCACGGATAGCGAGTTGTTATTAGAAAGTATCATGTATATAAACAATACCGGCTTCAAAGGCAGTCCGTCCTGCTAGTTCATGATTGATAGTTGTCAAGTAAGTAAGGGTCCGAAGGAGGTAAGGCTAGCACTGATTCTCTTGTCTAGTTGTGATTTTCCGGGATTCCATCAAGAAAAGAATAACCTTCTGCTCCCATACCTTACCAAAGCAAGGAAGTACTTATAGTTGTTTAGTTCATTAAAAATAGTATTAAGAATACTGTAAGACTTTGGTATGGCTCTTTAAGAAGAACCTAAAACTTAAAAGAAAGGGAGACCAGACCAGCGGGAGACGACTACTAAGCTCTTTAATGCTAGTTGTCTTTATCAAGTATGAAATAGAATCAATACAGACCGTGACGGCCATATAGAAAGCGGAAAGAGTCCCGTAAGGCAAGCAAGGAAGCGTTAGCTCCCGATCCATAAGTCAGACTGCCCTAACCCACTAAGAAAGGGAGTTAAGAAAGCTAGTAGTAGTCCGGTAGGCCAGCACCAAGCTATAGAGTTGTGTTTCGAAAGTCTTATTGATGAATTAAAGTAGTCCGGTACCAAAGCAAGCTTAAAGGAAGCATGCAAGCACTTCAATAGTCTTCTCTTGATCCACTATGCATTAAGCAAGTTAATAAACAAAACCCTCAGAATAAGGAATAAGGCAGGCTCCACAAAAGAGAGAAAGGGAACAGAGCAAGAGAGTCCGTCCACTGGAAGAAAGAAGGAATAAGGCAAGCCAGTTAGAAAGCACAAGCAGGCAAGATTACGTATGAGTGGAAGCTTTCTCCCAAGCAAATTTCGATGAATAATAATAGCAGCAAGTAGATCATAGACTAACTCATAGCTATAATCCTTCAATTCGCTACGATCTTTCTTCTCTTATTCTATTTTTAGTGCTTAAGAAAGCATAGCAAACATATAAAAGCATCTGACATCCCAATTAAGGTACGTATGCGCCCCCTTCCCGCCCTTGCTTCACTCTCGTGCTAACAGGCTTGTTGGTAGAGCTTGCTCACAGGAAGCTGACTTGCTTTCCCTTGCCTACTTAAACAGGCCTTTCTCACTGTCTTGCTAGCTTGCCCGTCGCTTGCTTCTACTTTGAATGCCGGCTTGTGGCTTTCCTTGCGTGCTTGCCTTATTTCCTCTTCCTTTTGGTCGAGCTCAAGCTATCGCTTTCCTAAGAGTGTAGGATACTGGCTTTACTTAGTAGGAGACTAGGACTGGCATATAGAAAGGAAGGCCTTAGTTAGGAAGGGTAATAGCAAGGCACTTTTGCCCATAAGGCTCGCAAGGACGAGCATTTTTTGGGCTTTTCTTAGGAAAGAAAGTAGCCTGCAGATGTAAAAGAATTACGACTGGCTTGCCATCGAAAGACTTACAACTGGAATGGAACTATAAAATAGGTCCTACAATGGCACTTAAGAGAGGTAAGAAAGACTACTTATTTCAAATAAGAAAGATTTCTCTGGCTCTTTACAGTCTGAGATTTGGATATTGACTATCCCGCTTGAAAACTGGCTTGAAGGGGACTAGCGGAAATGAAAGTATTCACTCCTCGGACAATGCCAACCAATAATAGGAATCGAGCTAGAAAATAGACCTACCTAGCCCTTTCCTTTATCCTCGCCTGGAAGGTAAACTTCCGAAAAATGCGAAAGGAGCCCTCATCTTTTCGAAAAGACCAAAGATGACTTCGGTTTTTCCTAAGTTCTATATATACTTATAGTACCTTACGACATTCATTCACTACAAGAAAAGAATCCAGGAGAAAGCCACCTTTCCTTTCTCGTTCAAAGAAGACACCTTTTTAGCCACATTTTCAGCGCAAGCGCATTAAGAGTCACGACAATGCTCAGCTCCAGCCAGGACTGTGATGACCCGGCCCTAGTTGATTGGCTTGATTGGACCTCCCTTTTGCCAACAACCTTTTCACAAAAATTTCCAGAAAGAATGCTTTGGATGGCAGCTTCGCTCCAGAAAGTACCACTAGACAGCAATCTAAATGGATAACCTTCGCACTTGGTATTCCACATTAGTAGTGTCGCTCCTGCTTTGATGCTGGCCAACTGGGAGTAGGTTCCGGCTGCTCTTTCTGTGATGCTATTTCGACCTCGTAAAGATATTAGGACTTTCACACTGACATTGAGACAGAAAACATTTGATCAGTTTCCCAGCGCTATGATCACCGTCAAAGACAGGATTCGAGGCCTTTGTCCCCATTGCTTGTTAGTTAAGTAGGGAGAGAGAACGCCCCATCTCTTGATTACGAAGATCACTTTCACAGCAAGCACGAATGCGCGAGAAGCTTAACTATTATGTAAATGGAAACGATCCCCCCGGGAAATCATTATGCCTGACTTGCCCCTGCTTTCAAAAATTGTAGAAAAAAAGCACTGAAATGAATATGATAAATGTGGCCTACCTATAGAAGGAATCTTTCGTTACTAGAACCCCTTTCCTAGTGACTGTAAGCAAAATGCATTTAGTGGGGGATACTGAGTTCAATATTTTTGATGTATAGCTCTGTTATCTCTATCTAAACGAATAAGTCTTCCAGTGGTCTCTCTCCCACCCTTCCTTCCAGCGTTAGCGCACAAGAAGGAGCTTTTGGCAGTGAGTCAAAAGTGTTAGTGAGATCTCCTATCTAAGACTATTTCCACTCTTCTCTGAGTCCCTTCAACATTCAACAGTGCTTAGGTAGCGCTCACAGCGAGATAGGCAGCTCAGCTTACTATTATTCCTACCCTAATGTATCAAGAATAGAATAGGTAGCACAGGTGAAACCACCCATGATCGAAAGGGGGATGGTATCCGCTTTCCTCCACACCTTAAAAGAGCCTTTTCTTTTGTCCATCTGGGCACAGCTTCGTCGAACTTCGTAGGAGAAAGGGTAGAAGAAAAAGTAAAGTCTGGTCTGGTGAGTTGTTAGACACAAAAGCTGTAAGAGCATTACTCGAGCAAGAGTCCGGAGCTTCTACTAGCAACAGACTACCACAAAAAGGAGTTCAGAAAGGAGAAGTGAAAATGGTGTCAGCTTCTAAGGTGAATCATACGCAAAAGCAAGCAACCTATGCTCAACCAGCTGTGACTCAGCCTTTTTCCTCATACCATCACAGGTACAACCGGTTTGGTTCCCCAAGCAAGCACAGTGGTACCAACAGCCGGAGAACAGCTTGTCGCAGCAAGGAGTGCGAAAGTTCGACCCTGTCACAACTTCTGCCGCAATTGAGAGCATTAAGGTCCATCCCTCCAAGGACAAGGCCTAATCCTTTACCAAGATGGTACAACTCGAGGTGTGAGTTTCATTCCGGCGGAGTTGGTCATGACACGGACAACTGCTACAATTTGAAACATCGGGTCCAGGACCTCATTGATCAAAAGCTCCTGATATTCCCGAGGACAAGCCTTATCCAAAATCCTCTTCCCATTCATGAAGTTGGAAGCAGTAGTACCACTCCTGCCGTCAACATGATGTTCTCTCTTCTATGCAATTAGAAGAGCGAAGCGAGTCAGTCTATTAATGAGTATGAATAGTAGGGGGTGCAGAGTGAACCTTCCTATTCCAACGGCGATGTAAAGAAATCTTCTTCACCAGAGACTCTCGCACCGGGATATGAGTTGAAAACAGCTCGTAGGGAGAGTAGTTAAGCTTGACCAGTAGTTGGTATGGCGGAGTGAAGGCTTAGCTTTGAAAGAAAATAAGATCTTGGACAGGAAAGGCTCAATCTAATCCGGGTATTCCCTATAGAAAGCAGTCTACTTTGCAGTAAAGAAGGGAGTCGGCTTACCGCGTATATCTTATCACTGAGTCTTGGGGTGAACCAAAGGCAAGGGAATGAAGACTCGGCTAAGCCGGGAATGAGTGAAAGCATTCTCATGAGTTGGATAGGAACGAAAGTCACTCTTCTGAGCCAAGGAAGGAAGAAAGAAGCTCGGCAAAGACTAAGCCGGATAGGAAAGATTCTTCAACCTCAACCGAATAAAGATCGGGATCAGGAGAAAGAGAATAGGATATCCCGGATCGAAGGGAGATCCTCGACGTAAGCATTTAGTTCAGTATCAGCAAAAGCACCACCTAGTTCAGGAGCTAGGAACTTAATCGGGATCAATATCAGGTTTAGTGGATCTTGCGGCAAAGACAAAGACAGAGAGGAACTCTTCTGAAAGAAGGTTTGTAGTTGACCCAATAGGTTTTTCAAAGATAGATTCAACCGAAACCGGGGAATCACCTGAGATAGAGGGGTTCACAACCTCAACAGATTCAACCGAAACCAGGGAATCGGCAGTCTTTGAAAACGAAACCAGGACTTTCATTTCAAATGGGGCGCATGGCAAGAACAACTCTTAGAGCGAAAATACATATGATTTTTTTAGTAGAAATCAGACGATTATCGATACTAAAGAAAACTACATATACACACTAACAACTAGAGCTAATCATGCTATTTACGATGTTCTGGACAAACAATGATGAAATGACGTAAAGTGAAATGCGATGCCAACAATACGACACATCCATCAACAGTAGCGAGTCCACATAACTAAGTAAAAAGGAAGCAAGGCCCCACCCAGAAAAGCGGAAAGCAAAGAGGGAGCATAGAGGGGATACCTCTTCCTCGGAAAGAGCCGACAGAAAGCACAGAGATAGGCAAGAGCGGCTTAGCTTTGTACACTACTTATATAGAGATAGAGCAGAAGAGGATTGGTCGAAGATCGGTGACTGCAAGAAAAGGGCCTAACTAAGGCGCCCCTTATTGAAAACTAGGGCGCAGAAGAGGATCCTACTCCTTTTGGTAGGCACAATAGTAGACTATTCTGGTACACAAAAAACCTTCCAATTATAAAGGTAGTCTGCAAGAATGCCCGATCGGCCTAATCGGGGACTTTGACTTCCCTTTGGACTTACCACTCTCCGAAACGGAAAGAGAAAGACAACTTATTTCATTATTTAAAATAGAGTCAACGAAGAAGGAAAGCTACTATACCCAGATAGAGAAGAAGGTGCAGACATTAGAAGAATCCCAAGTATGCGTCTTAACTTCTGCATCTGCTCAATACGGGATACTCAAAGGCACGGACAGAGAGGGAATAAGATAAAACAAAAGAAAATGCTACTTAAAGGCTAACGTCTTATCGTCTTTTGTCTTTTGGGTCTTCTACTAGAGTTCTTTCTCTAGTAGGAGGGCCATGCCTATGGGATGTCCGGGTCTACTACCTACCTAAATATATCTTTAGAGTAGACAAAGAGTAGTTTAGCCAGCCTGATAGGAAGCGAAGCCCTCGTTGAAAGGTTGCTTCTTGGGTTAAATAGCTTTAGTTAGCAAAGTGATTAAAGTTGTGAACTAGACCCGGAGCTAAAGTCTAAGACTAATTCGATGCCAAAGTCAAACCTTAAACCTTAAGTTGTAGCTGGTGCAGGAGTTAAGGCTAAAGAAAGCGAGTGCCAAGTCCATTGCTAAAGATGAAAGTACTATTGCACTCAACAAGGGTGGCGGCTACAGATCAAGTTTAGGAAGTGGGCTATACTTAATTCATCAAATGGAAATAATAAAGCAATGCTTACAACTTCGTAGGTATATCATCAATCAAAGAAAGTACTAGCCGACCCATTCAGAAGGTTTTATAGCCAGTGGAAGGGAACTTCAACAATTAGTCTAGTCTTGGCATAAAGCTATCACATTGGAATCTAATGATAGAAGTTCAGCAGCTCGAGAAACGTAGGGGTAGATTACTTGGTTTTGATCCCAGAGCTCGAGGTCTACTTTAGCTTCCTCTCCCTTGGCTTTGTTATCAGCCCGGTTATAATAAGGAGATAATGCGCACTGAACAAAAACACATGTCATATCGGATTTGACTAAAATGACACTCCCACTCCTGAACTCTTGAACTAAAGGAATGCTACCAGCAATTAGTAAAGTTAGAAGGTAGTGGGATATCTTGAATATGGATCGAGCTTACTTTATAGTAGACAGTAGACCAGCTCTCTTCTCCCCTTGGCCCTATGGTTGAGCCTGCCCTCTTTCATCTATCAGGACGTCAAGTAGCGCACGCATTCCTAAGTGAAAGGTCGGATTCCTTCATTTTTTTCTATCAGATTCGGGAAAGAGCGCAGACCACGTTAGAGGGTGAAGGACTTCAATGCGCAGTGAGAGATGGACCGAGTATAGGAGCCGGAATGGTAATAGACAGGCTTACCCTCTTGTAGTAAGACAGAGATGCATGCGGTAGAACTGTTGACAGAGTGGTCCAGCTCCGATCTTTACTTTTAGGGCTGAGTCGCGCCTTTCAAGGTCCTATTTCTGCACGAATCCAGGAGAACAATATGATGTGACGAATAGAGCCCTTATATCAATACCGCTTCTTGCCCTTTGTTTCGGTGATCAACGACCCTGTAACGGCGAGAGGAGGTCCCGCCCCAAAGGAATAGTAGCTAACAACTTTGATCGTGTTTGCTCCATTGTTGTAAGTCTATCCGCTTTTTAAATGAAATAATATGTTGAGTCACATAAAGCTATAATATATCGGTCCTATTCCTAATCGATAACTTTAGGGGTCAATTTGGCTAATTGATCCTTCTATATAAAGATATGTTTTTTGTGCGCCTTCCCCAGACCTTTTGAATAAGCTACTGCTGCGGTTCGTCAGAGAATTCCTGCTGCAAAAAATAGATCTTCTGTTATCTTTCCACCCCATTTACCTACCGGAAATGCTGGAGATTCTGTTTAACAGATCAACTCCGATCCTAGCTGAGCACCTACTTTGCTGCATTCCTTGCCCTGGGTTCACTCCACACCAAGACTTAGGAGCTATAGTTTCCCACTTGACTGTGATGAAAGATGTTCCCCACCTCACCCTATATAAGATAAGAGCATCTGAGAATATCTCCGTCTCTCACTTCTTCGATCGATCCTGTTAGCAGCTACTTCGATCCGGTCGAGTAGGTCTCAACTTAATACGGAACTATCTGCTCTCTCTGCTCTATCTGATTCTGCTACTGAGCTATCGGCAGAGTTGGAATCCCTGATCCCAGTGTGCTTCCTGTCCTAATACTAAGACTCGGTTGTGAGCTCAGCCCTATCCCTGCCGGTCTAGCTGGTCCCCCCCAAACCTTATTAGTCGAGCTAGCTTCTCATTAAGTTGCTTTCACTTCTAAAATGTAAGACTCAAGCAATCGCATGGCTTGAGGAAAAGAGTTCCTTTCTTCATTCTACTATTGTTGGGCTTTGCTTTCGTCTCAGTCAACTTCTTGACTTCAAGAGATGCACTAGCATAAGGCAGTTCTCCTGTAGTTTCATAGGAGAGTTCCGCCGGGTAATACCTCGATCTAAGACTACGTGGGCCAGTCTTTCCTTCGTGTGTTCCCTGTCAGAATGAGATCTATTCTATTTGGAAAGAAGGTGACTCAAGAAGCTCGTGTTCAGTATTAGGAATATCAACCTCTTTGACAGCAGCTTGCCGAGTCGGGGGACTCAGAATTAGGCCGAAGAAAGGCTGAACGACCGTCGTGTGGTTACATCTTACCCTCATCCACAGCATGTCTTTCGAGCGTATTGAGGCTGTCACCGCTATAAGTGTACTAAAAAGGCAGGCATCTCTCTATTGATTAAGCTATAACGTCCATATTCTGAAAAGTGCTATAGATATGGAAAGAAAAGCAATTGGTGGAGTGACAGCCAAAACGGCATCCGAAAGCAAGGCAAAAGGGGTCTCTGAGCTAGCATGCCCAATCTGAGTTGGGATTTCATCTTGTATATATACGCAATTTGAACTTGCATTACATAACAGAATACGGAAGCCCGAGCCAAGGAGGAGATCATAAAAACTATAGCCCGAGCAGCTTAGTTTTCCACTTCTCTTCCGACACAAGCTTCTTTGCCAAGCCTTCCCCATCAACCGGAAATCCAGTAAGAAAGGCAAGGGGCGCAACGGCAAGGCAATCTGTCAAAGAACCCATTCAAAGAGCGTTTATCCCGAAGGTCGAACAAGCATCTCTTGTCCTCTTTTTAATTATTGATCATGTCTGCTCGATTCCGTCTGCTAAAGATCGTTTTCTTCGTGCGCAACCCCTTCTTCTTCCATTGCGCAAACCAACACCTATTTGGATTCGCTTGAGAAGAGTGCATTCTTGAGATGCTAAGGGCTGGCCAAAGGGTTAACTAAACTAATAAGATCTCTTCTTCCTTCTCTTTTATGCTTCAGCGAATCGACTTCTTCTCGATGATGGACATTCCACATGAATAGGCTCTTAGATGGCATTCTTGTGAATAGAATAGGCATGAAGCCAATCTCTCCGTGAATAACCAGTGAATGAAATAACCCTTATTTGCCTAGGAGCTCTTGGATAGAAGACTGCTATAGAATCAACTGCTATTGCTATTGAATTCCATGCTAGTCTTAGTGCTACAGAGGCAGTAGCAGTAGCAAGACGCAAGGTTTAGAATCCACTAAGGGTTTTAATGGACGAGGAATAGAAGGTTGAATGGCATTTTGAGTAGGTTTTTAGCCCAATTGAATCAATGGTTAAGATAGCCACGAGCAGAGAAGAGGCTGCATGTAAGGGAGGGTGGGCTAGAATCCAAAGATCTATTTGTCTTTATACTTAATCTGAACTGAATGACTAATAGAATAAAAAAGATCCAAAGAGCATGAACCCCCTAGTCATCTTTATTAGATGAACTAAGAAGATTTATTTTGTCGGTTTTTTGGTCTGACTCAAGTGCAATTTCTTGCAATAAACTAGATTCCGATGCTTTTGTTCTCCCGTAGAACGATAAAAAACCACAGTTATCAAATGATTAACGGCAGGGAAGACCCCTTTCTGGCCTAGGTAGATCAAATCAATAGGATAGTCTTACTCTTCTCTTCGGATTGAAAGATAGGAGGCCCATTTTCGAGGACTTCAGAGGGGGTCCAGGCGAGTAGAGGATAAGTGTATACTACGACTATGCTGGGGGGGCACATGTAGTCTACTATTGATAAAATAGGGGCGAGTGGAGTGCATAAGTCAAGCACGGACACGGAACGAGACAAGCTGCTAAAGTCATTCCTCCTTTCCTAATCCTTAAGGAAGGGATACTCTATGACAGACACTCTTGCTCCCTGCTATCCTCTCAATTGGTTAGTCAGTAGTAGAATAGATTGCCTGGCAAAGGAAGCCCAATTATCGGCAGAGACATCGCACATTGCAGCAGTCTAACCGCACTTTGACCTTTAAGCTGCTCAGTCAGAAAAATAGAGTATAGCAGCCCTCTCGTACTAGAGTAGACAGCAGCACACGTAACGGGCCGAGCGAAGAGCTCAACGGAGTCAGGCCTTGCCTTCCCCTTGAGTTGAGAACAAACTAAAAGCAACCCCTTTGCTGATCTCATGTTGCATATAGTAATTGCAGAAACTTCTAACGACCAGTTGATATGTAGTGAGTCCAGATAAGTTACCGAAGCCAGCTTTCCGTGGTAATTCCCGAAGGAAGTAAAACACGAGGTCTAGCGCCCTAGACCGGGGACTCAAAGAAAGCACAACTGGAGGACTAACTACGTAACAACCCATTCCATACCAAAACGGTGGATTAAGCCCCTCATCATAGAATGATACAGGCTAAACCGGGAGGAGTAGGTAGAGTTAGCTTCCGAAGGAGACAAGACGGCTGCAATTGTGGAATAAAAGGACGGGCTGGTAAGAGCCTTTTTCCACGGAAGGTACCCTTTCTAAAGGTAACTTCCAGCCATGTTCATACTCGACACGACGCCACACCGGATACATATTGATACCTGGTTGGTTGGCGAATAGATGTTGAGATAATGATTTTGTGTCGCGGTAAAACACAGGATTGAGTCAGTGTAAAGTAGCAGCGGATATGCGACAATGACAATCTTTAGCACTCATTAGTCCCAGTCCCGACACTCGACTTTCAGCTTGGAGCGAAAGACAAAGGAAAACAATCGGAAGAGCTCACAAAGACGTGGCCAAATGAGCTACCCGATTCATGAACAGATGCATTCTATACGCCATGATAAGATCTTTCTGGTACGGCAGGTTCCAAGGAAGAAGAAGAGCTCAAGTCTGTCCTATGTCCTATCATCGGGCGGGAAAGCCCTCACTCTGCAAGCACTGTGCCCAGCGTTGATGAATCTTCTATCAGGTTTGATTTCGACCCTGATGAACCTGGCACCTCTCTTCAAGAAAGCCAGAAAGCAGAAGCTAAGGAAAAGGCATTTGATGGGATGACTCTATCTATGGGCCTACTCAATTTCAAAGGTTAGTGTGCGTAGAGATGACTTCTGTCAATAGGCAACTGCCACTCTATAATATACGCAACCTCACTCCAGTAGCCGTCGTAGTTGAGGACATAGCTACGAGAGAAAAGAAAGAAGACCTTGCCAATGTCTTTACCTTCAAAAAGCTGAGGCCCAAGTCCAATCCGAATAAGCTGTGAATTGGCTTTCTCTCTTGATCTACGATATTGGACTATCGGGAGTTTGACACAGACTTTAGGGGGGCATGACAGCAGATAGGGACTACCCGCCTGGCCTCTCCGCCCAAGCCATATTATAACACACACAGGTGAGACAAGATAGCAGACTGAAAGTGAGTTTGGCTGTGATTCACGATGCTTAAGACATGCTAGTCGGACTCGGGAAGGAGAGTACCGGTTCCGAAGGCTTAAGACTCAATTTCTCTGTTAGCCGGGAGTGCACTTCCAACTACCAGGTTGCGGAAGGTTCCAAGCATATCACAGACCAAGTTGACCTTCTTCTTGTTCGATCCGGGTTTGACAGCCAAGAGAAGACCGTTCATGGCCTGGCTTGTAACCCAGACAGTTCACCTAGCAGGGCAAGAAGCGGAGTGTTACCGATCTTACTTGGTTTACTGAGCTATCCGCTACGCCCCTTAGTGCGCACTGGAGTTTCACTTCTTCCCCGAAAGCATGGCCGGACTGGAAAAGGAACCAAAGGATTAGACATGGCCCTCGCTAGGATCCAACTTCCCGCTATATCCGACAAGCAATCAATCAAGTAAACCAGTCAGTGCTAACCGGGTCTTTAAGTGAGCGGAGTCGTGAACAGAGAAAGATCTTAGGGCGATCTCGCATTGCTGCCTCACAAAGCCCTTCCTTCTTTGGCGATAGTTCCAAAGGCGCACTGAAATATATAACTCCTAAGCCGTAGGAGGAATTTCTTCGTAAGGGCGCACAAGGCTTTCTTGTTGTGTTGGCATATCGGCTTACGGGAGTGAAACCGAGCTCGGGATCGCCTAGGATGTTTGTTCTGGTCTTGTCCGGGGTTAGAGAGAAAGTTGACTTAAACGAGTTGGGTCCGGCTAAGAACAAGTTCGTGTTGGTCCTTCGGGCGCTAAGAAGCTATTAAACTCAGTGGCTCCGCGCCCACGATCTCTCCCAGCTGGATCACTGAAAGAAGGATGCGACGAATCATCACTCGAGGCCTCAGACCAGAGAATGGAGGTTTTCTCAACCGTTTTTGGTTGAATGAATTGGAGAGCTTGCTAGCGAACCATAAAATCCTAGCCAAGCGGATGGCCGGTGTCTAAGACAGGGCTTCACTCGCAAGGGCAGGACATCCGGAAAACATAAGAAGGTTCGGACGTGAAGTGACTCCGGGATTAACGACTGGAGCATCCCAGTGTCTTGGAGTCGGAGGCCAGCCCCATGTGAAAGATCGGGATCAAAGACCCACAGCTCGTGACTTTGACATGCCATGAGCCAAGAACGAGAAGAGGAATCCGCGGTGAAGTCGTAACAAGGTAGAATCAATGGGAAGAACACTCGGAATTGAGAGGCCAGCCAGGTTGATCGGGTAATGGCTCCGGATTCCACCACGCTACCACTATTCTTCTTGTCTTTGTCAAGCACTGACACATGGAATCACAGGGCACAGCCCAATCGAACATCAATCACTTCCCGACCTGAGTGCTACTTTAGTTATTTAAGACACAGTGCGCTCACTCGACTGTCATTTCTTCCTTACGGCTACGGCTAAGCCGGACTCTCTCTTTCAGTTCTTACCCGGTTAATTGACTTTACTTTAAGTGAGTTAACCCGGATAGAGACTTGGCTTGGCGGGAAGTGCTGTCTATAATAAGTTCATGCCCGGTAGTCTGGTTTCGGGTCACTGAAGACAAAGTGTGAACTGCCCCGGATAGAGAACCAACGGCTTATGAGCTCACGCTTTGAGAGTGGCTCTAGCCTACCTAAGCTCAGCTTTATTCAGTTCAATACATTGCGCGCACGGTTCTCGTTATTGGACTTTGCTTTTGGGTTCGCTCCTCTCATGTGTTCGAGTGGCTACGCTCCTGCACCTATCGGTACAGTGGCTTGACGCTCTTCTGACTCTGGTCTAGCTGGGGAGAGAACTCCACTCATTGCCCGATCCTCTATCTTATACGGTGTTCTTTATTTAACTGGGTGGGATATCTAAGACATGGGGCTACCGAGAGATATAAGATCTTGTCCCAGTTCTAAATAATCTAAGGTTTTATACTCTCGCTATTGGGCCTGATAGTTGAGTGGCTAAGAGCATGAGGGAAAGATTATACTTTAAAAGACCGGATTTTCGGTTGGCTTGGTTGATGGAAACAGTGCCGGAAGTCGAGCTAGAGGAGCAAGCAGAACGGGAAAACGGGGAAAGAGGCAATGAGTTCCACTGCCATTACTTCAGTTAAGTGCACGCCTTCCGGTAAAGGTAGTCCGGGGAATGCCATCAAGCAACCAATGAAGTCTTTCCTTCAGCCATCAAGGAATCAAGCAGAAAGTTCAGTCTTTTCAGGTGAATGGGTGAGTTCCGGGAAAGAAAGAAGCCCGCCCGAACCCAACGAGTGAATGCTATGAATGAGCCTTCTTCCCTTCACGAGTGAAATTCATTCTATTGAACGGTGTCGGGTCGGCCCCTAGGGCACTATTCGCCTTGGGAGTGGTTCGGCCATCAAGCTACTTTGTGAGGTAGGGGACCAGACTGGTGACTGCAGCAGTTGTTGTCTGCAGGGTATGTGAGACCCCACAAGTTGAGTAGTGCTGAGCCAGGAGATCTTCCTTTGGATCGTTACAACGCTCGGGTCGGTGTGTGATCACCTTTGGTGAAGCAACCCTTCAGATGCTCTCTCCGCCCATGACGAATACCCCCGGCCGGTTCCGCCGGGTAAGGCCAGGAGCTGGTTTGGGGAATCACGGGGCCTTACTTATTCAGGGGGGATTTGATTCTTAAATGGAATGTGAAATGGAATGATTGATAGAATCGATATTTCATAGAAGAATGACCGAGGTGGCTAGCCTGCCTTTCACACCCGCACATGTGGCTGAATATATAAGTAAGTTCACACACCCTGGACAAATCCATCCTGTATCCCTTACTTGCCAGCTTGATCCCTTGTCTTATTTACCGTTTTCCTTAACGGGTGGTTTATGTTTGGTCCTTTCGGGTCGCCTGACCTGGGCGGATGGCGCTTCGTAACGGCTTGTCTGGGGTCCAGCGGCTCTCTAAGGCTTCGATGTACTAGTACCTGCCACCAAAACATCGTGAAGGATTCAGTGAACGTCTTGAAAGGCAGTAACACAAGACAATTCACTGAATGGTTGTTGGCTCTACCGGAGGAGTATTAAATCAACAACGTGTAACTGCTTGGGCATTGAGTGTTCCGCCGCTTGAGGAAGTATGTGAGAGGATCGATGTTAAGCAGAAGTGGGGTTAAAGCAGCCAACAACACATCTCCCTTTACTTAGTAGGGCTTGAAAGGCTGGACAGTTTTCCTTTCCTGTCCAGTATTTTCAATCCAAGCCGAAATAGGAAAAGCCGCAAGCATCAACCACTAGGCCCGGTCGTCGGTTGAACGTCAGTAGGGTCCGATATTCATTCCTTACTTAAATAGGAAGGTGGCAGTCATCCCACAATAGGCTGGCAGTATCAATCTAGCGGCGTGGTCCAGAACAAGCCTTTGCTGATCCATAGGGTTTTCGTTTTGGTTACAAGAAGTGCTTCTTCGCTCGCTTGCAGCGCCTCGACTCGAGTTTCCGCTATAGGATTGAGTGAGGTGACGAGAGCGGATTTCAAAAATCCTTGCTACGCTCCATAGATGTTCGTACGATTCTTGTGGATCTTGGGTGTGTTTGAATTCAGCCTCTCGTTAGGTCTTCACTGAAGGATTGTCCACCTTCTCAAGCGCCTCTACCATACCCTTAGAAAGTAACAACGGATGACTTCCATTACTAAATGGAAGAACTTTTCAAACTAGTTGATAGTTGTTCCCTGGTTGCACCCCAAAATGGGTTATAATTTACTAAATCACATGTTTATGTTTTCGGAATATCACATGTACACTTTTTTGGGGGAGAATCACTCGGTGCGGGGCCTCCCGTGTGAGGTCAGGTCAGGGGATGGTCAACAACTCAGGCAGGAAATGCTGAGAAGCGGCTAACGATGCAAGAGCTCTTTTCCCTTTATACGCTCTAAAAAAAAAGGGTATGTAGGGTTTTTGGACCCTATGTTGAGTAAGGGTTCCAAAAGTGATAGGTATGTGTTGTTTCTTGGCACTCTCTTTCTACCTAAAAAGAGCGATTGAGAGTGGATTTCAGGTTCGATAGTGTCGAGAAGGTATTAGCCACCGGTGACCGTACTTTCGTAAAAGCACCATTGGGCGGTGGTTCCTCTCCTTCCTCTTGAACCTCGAACAAAAAATCGATCTCGCCATCAGCTCGACTAAGAGTTCCGAATCGAAAAAGTAAACTGAACTTGACTTAAGACGAAGGAACCGAGTGCCGAAAAAAAACCGCTTTCTTAAGGCTTCAAACTACTAGTCATTAAGACTACTATGAAAGAAAAGTAAGGAAGTCCTTTTCTTGACTTGGCCTGCGTGCATTATACCTACCCCCTTTTTAAAGAACTTGATTTCAATCTCAACAAAGAAATGAAAGCATAACTCTTTGCTTCTTGTCCTCTTACTCTTTTAGCCTACCTTGTGGAGGTCTCTCGGGTGTCTACGGCAGATCCGATCAGTCTCGTGATGAAGAGAAGTCTTTTCCGATCTTCCACTAAGAAAGGTATCGTCACGACAACTCAATTTGTTCGGTAAACTACTCGGGGCTCCCCATGGTTTAATGGTTTAGTAAAAGGGAGGGGAGATTTTCTCTTCATCCGGGGGTTCATTTCAAAAATTATGAACGCAAAAGTGTAAGGCTGATTAGTGAGGTCTTAAAAACGTCATACAATGAATGATCGGCCATTCCATTTTTGCTTTCAGCAATTAGGTGACGCGAATCTATGCTTTCTATGTTTCAATCGGATACCAATTGCTTGGATGCGTTTGAAAGCCTCGAGATGACTTGCAGAAAAAATTCTTTCTAGGTTTGTCTTGTGTTTCCGAAACAAATGGTCCATTTATTGATGGGCGAACGACGGGGATTGAACCCGCGCGTGGTGGATTCACAATCCACTGCCTTGATCCACTTGGCTACATCCGCCCCTACCCCCACACAGGTTTAAGTCTCCATCTACGATCAGATCCTTTCTGAACTCCCCTATGACTGCTATCAAAGAGAAGCTTTTTCCTATACTCTAGTTGCAAGTCTATTGTTGTGTTTCGGAATTCTTAGGGGAAACAAAGCTTCAAGAAGTAGAAGCTTCCTGGCAAAGCTTCAAACAAAGAGGTTGGGCTGTTCACTTCATTGATTTGACTTCACTTTACTTAAGATTAAAGATAGGGGCCGGGCGGGCAGTGAAGGCTCATTTAGTAGACAGCGAGCGAACAGCAAGCACCTACTCCTATCAAAATGAAAAGCAGCAAGCGGAACTTAAAGAAAAGAAGCCCTTTTCTACAAACCTTTCTATAATATAATATAAGAGAAGCTCGAAGAGCTTTCTTCGCATGCTTGAGCGCATCCCCTTTCTATTAGTAAGGTTGTCAAAAGGCTTTCCTTTAGTTCCTTTATGACTAAACTAATATAAAAGGGTAGGGGGCGCTAACGAGCAAGAAAACGGATGCACTAACGTGCCTTTACTAAGATTCTAATCTAAATAGAAATAGAAGGCCCTTCTTGCTTTAGTTTTCAATAAGTTCGCTAACGCGCCCTTCCTTCAGCTGGCTTCGCCCTATCTATTCATCTCTTTTTTCAAATGGATATTTAGGGATCTCTCTTGTTCATAGATCTTGAAACCAGATCAATATCCATTTCTCAATAGATCTATCTATCGATAGAAAGATATAGATCTCTATATGGATCTATCTCCATATCTAAATATGGAAAAACCAACACTTAAAGGGCGTAACCAACGGAAGGTTCTCACCCTGTCCCCGACATTGTTCTCCAACGATGTCCCCTGGGCGAAAGGAGCCACCATTCTCTTTCTTTCTTCAATCGTTCCGATCAGGACACGTGGGTTGGTTCGTTTCGTCCTCCTATCTACGCAATTCTCTGTCTTCGTTCGTGATCATGTTGGGCGAAAGGTAGTTGTATAGGAGCGGCTGTGAAAGGGCGATTCCCCCTTTCCATTGAAGAGCAAGCTACCTTCCCCACCATTCTGGCCTATTATTGATAGGGATTTTACCGATGCTGAAGGTAGCTTGCTTACCAAGCCACCCACTTGAGAAGCTAGTCGCCAGAAAGAAGCGACGAGGAAGCGAAGCTGTCTACGAAGCAAAGCTTCTCCCCCTTTAGTCGTAATACTCGGCTCGTCGCTACTTTGATTCAAAAGGTAACCGACGGTTCCCGGCTTTCTCCGCTTTCCGCAACCGTAACCATTTGTCATTCCGATTACTTCATCCATAAACCTTTTTTGATTATTTCAAAATAGCGATACGAAATAAAAAAAAGTCAAGGATAAGCTTCCATTCTAGAAGCGGTAGCTTCCCGCCTCCTTCGGTGAGAAGTTCCCTTCCCTTTTTTAAAATGACTGATTGGTCTGCTCAGCAAACGTACAAAGTGGACCGCAGTTTGGCTGACCCTCTTCTTCCCATTCGGGTTGGGTTGACCCAGAAGTACAGTAAGAAGGAATGGAACCACTGGAGAGTCGTCTGCAGTTCACACTTGGGCAAAGACGACTGACTTTGGAAGCGGAACACGAACCGATTTCCGCTATTCCGGGTTCTTATTGAGCGTAGCGAAATCAAGGTTTATGATAAAGTCAGCGAAGTTTCTATGGTGTTCTACCTTTGCGTAGTCTCGGTCCACAGTGTAAGGCTCCGCACCTGAGCCTCGTTAGACTCAGCTGAAGTGTAAGGTGTAAGTGAAGAGAATAGAAGAGATGAAGTCCGTCACTTAGCCTAGTCTATATCCACAGCTGACGCAACTCCGTACCGACGCCTCACTACTACTTAATTAATTAACTTAACGGCTAAGCGATTTCATAAGCTGAGCTTTCCTTAACCAGCTGACCTTACTTCGTAACCTTAGCCTCTCTTTCTTTATAGTTCGACTAAGTGACTTCGTAACCTCAACGTACTTTCTTTCTTACTGTAGCATAGGCCTTCGCCACTTCAAACGGACGCTTCGCCCCTCTTTTCTTTTTTTGTTTTTTGAATTAGAAAGAGCGGGGTCTTACTTATTCAGGGGGGATGAAAGAAAAATAAAGGGATCAGGGGGCTTTATGATCGGAGAAAGAGAAGGGGCATGGTTGGTGTGTCACTGGGTCGGTGGGGGAACCCGTAGGAAGGGGGGACGACCCGCCGAATTCACATCAGAAATCGCCAACATGAACACAAACGAAATCTTGAATTGCGTATAGAAAGAAAACGAACCACTTCTATTCTCGGAGCTGAGGTATATGAAGAATGGCTTTTTGGTCCCTTTCGTCCAGTGGTTAGGACATCGTCTTTTCATGTCGAAGACACGGGTTCGATTCCCGTAAGGGATAGGTACTCATTCCCGGCCGCTTTCAGTTAGTGTTCATTGCTGAGTGATCGCTCGCTATCTGGCTGGAAAAGGTGGTCCGGAAGCTTCCTCTCTCCCAGCAAGCAAGACGAGATCCCCATTTCTCTCAGTAATGGACTTCCTTAGCCTTAGATGTCCTTTCATCTCGAACCTCCGACAGACTCTCCATGCATGCGTTCTTTCTCTCCTCCCCTCAGCCATACATCTCTTTTTTTCTCTTTATTTTGCTTTTGGCCGTTTTTGTTAGGCATTGAACCCCACCTTAGGTGCTGAGTGGTGTCCTCTCCTCCCTAATACCTAATACATAATTCCGTCTATGGAGCCTAAAGCTTCAACCATGGCATGGCAGTAAGCAGTAAGTTGGCCTAGTCTCTCGCCCAGCCTTCGCCTTCTTCAGTGGCCGAGTTGAAGCGTTCAACGGCCACCTTTCTTTTGAAGGTTGAGCTTGTTCAATTGAAGCTAATGCTATGCCCCTTGAAAAAGAGAAAGCGAGGACTAGCTACCGGCCCAAACAAAAAACAGAGATTAGCCTCTTGATCGATCGATTGATTGGATCGAAGTACGAAGGGGTTGATTGAAGTGTGAGATCAGCCCAAGACTAAGGCCGAGCAACTAGCTGCTGCAGGATTGGACGTCTATCTATCTCACCACGCTCCCCTAGGCGGAAGGAATGCTCTGCTCATCTTTCTTACGGCTCATTACCGCAGCGCTCGAAAACCCCTTCGGCTTCTTCCATTCAAAAAGGTCGTTTTTCCTATTCTTATTGGTAAATAGCGTCTTGAAGTGAAGCGAAGGCATTATTGAAGGAAAGAGATGGGGGGTCGGTCAATTGCATTAGGTAGTAGATGCAGGACCTGTCTTAACCGCAAGTGCATTCGCTATTCGATTCCATCCTCAATCCCACAAAATTTGGATTCCAAAGTGTGTATCTCTTCTTTACTTTTAAGTGACAAGGGGGGTGACAGGTATACTTTATTCTCTCTATGTCGCCGTCTCATCAATGAGCGTAGATTAATTAATAGATATGAGATATGGCTTTTGTGCTTGTCAATCTGTATCCCATTCTTCAGGTATAGTTTTCTTTGATCACAGATCGACAGGTGATCCGTCCTTTCTCCCCCTTTCGTCATAAGGCGTGGTCTGACTCTGAGAAAAACCATTCCTGTGTTTAGGTCCCTACTAAGCAGAATTCGTAAACTATGCAAAGGCTATTTGAATACTTTTTCCAAAGTTTCTAGCAAGAAAAGCAAAAACAATTCTCAACGCCCTTACGAGGTAGTGATGAGTTAAACTACTCGTGTTGGCATGGAAGTCAGCCCGGTAAACTGATTCCATTCTGCTACTAGGGTTCCAAACCTTCCCCTTAGCTCTATAAAGACCTTTTCAACTCAAAAGATGCTAAAGCTATTTATAGTTGGTATTTTCGGAAGGAAAGACTTCGTTGACTTCCTGCAAATTTCTTATGTAAGAACTAGTGAAAGGAATTTGGAACAAAAAGAATAAGGGCAGCATTGATAGATCGTTGAATGAGAATGCTTGAATGGGAATCGTCTTAGCAACTGGCTATAGACATGAGTCAAAGCCGCCGGGAGAGGAGAGATCATTTTCATGAGAGAGGGACGAGCAAGTGACAGATTGGGAAAAAAAGAGCTAGGCCTTCTGAGCGGTCATTTAGAGGCCTTGTTAGCGACCCATCATTCTTCCCTAAGCTGTCAGAGTCCGATCGAAGCGAGCAAGAGATAGAAGAATCATCGCTCATAGATGTGAATTGAGAAAGCAAGCCCGAATTCTTTTGAATTAGGCTCTATAGTCTGGTCCCTGTCCCTGGTAAGGTCTGATTGTTATCTGTCAGTCTTGTTTTGCCCGCGGGAAGGTGAACTTTGCGTGCTTATTTGGTTGGGAAAAATAGGACTTCTGACTCCAAGCCTACCCTACCCGAAAAAAAGTTTCAGCTATTGATGTAGCCTCTTGTCGATACTACCAGTCTTGTCGCTACCTACTATATAAATCCCTTCTATACTACTCAACAGAAGCAAAAATCCCATCAAGATAGATTGAATCGACGACCTATACTTAAACTAAAGGCACAAGGGAATCAAGAGTTCAAGAGCACAGAACAGAGGAAATGCACATGGGTCTCCTTGAAGAACGAAGTCTAAGATAAAGAAAGAAAGGTAGAGTGGGCGCACTTTTGCTCTGCTTGGATTGGCATGGCTGTCCCCCTTTGCTGGTGGAGGCTCGGCCTTTGACTCCGCTTGCCTCTACTTTTCATGTCAAGCGTACAAGTGTAGTTTAGTGGGATTGACTTCTAAAGACAGGAATTCTTTTTCATCTCTCCTGTATAAGTCGACGTCTTAACCTGACTTCCTGAGCTCAGTTGATTGTTGAAGCAGTAGCTCTGGATCGAGAGCTGGATGCTTACCTTATTATTATGAAGGGGAGAAAGGGCTTTTTTTATAGAGAGAGAGATGAGTAAGGGGGGGTTTGCTGGCTAGCTCGTGCAATCAACGACAAATTCCTTCGCCTTAGTAAGCTAGCTTTGTAAGCTAAGCAAGCCTGGTTCTCCGGGCACTACGGTAGGGCGTGGATCGATCATGACGAGAATGGACTTCTCTGTAATGTAATAGAAGAGGCACAGGCCAGTTCCCCGGGCTTTCTCCCTTCTCGACCAGACGAAGGAGATATGAATTCCATTCAGGCGGGTAAGGGCTTGGCTTGACCGTGTGTTTTCTCGGGTCGGAGGCGAAAACTGGAAAGTTCATCATTCAGTGGTGGGCTGTTCATAGAAAAGAAGGCGTCGCCCAACGAGTGGCAGATTTGGATAGAGTCTCGCTCATAGAAGAAGAGTACGCGCGCTAGCGCGCTACGGCTTAGGCAGTTGATCGGATCAGATAGCCCTTCGGGCAACCAACCAAACCCGGCACATCAAATTCCATTCCGATCAACAACTTGGAGGTATGGCTGAGTGGCTTAAGGCATTGGTTTGCTAAATCGACATACAAGAAGATTGTATCATGGGTTCGAATCCCATTTCCTCCGGCACGGAAATGAAAGGGGCGGGCGAAATTACGTGAGAGAAAGAACCTCTTGGTGGAGTCCAGTCCCCCGAATAGCACTACTTAGTGACTAGGAGCGGAGAGCCCGTTGCGCCTTGTTTTTCTTTGACCGGCCTATCTTCTTTCTATAAGCAAGCTCCCTCCGGCCGTCCAGTCCCTGGACGGCTCTCGGTTCTTGAGCATGTTGGGGGATTAGGCGGCAGTTGAAAGAGCTGCTCGAAAGCTTGACGAACAAGCGAAAAAAGCCTATATATTCTTATTAGTCAAGGGCTTTTCCCTTACTAGTCAAGTGGTAAGGTAGGGCGCTATTCGATGAAGAAAACAGACTTTAGGAAAGTGGTTCAGGTAGCTCAGCTGGTTAGAGCAAAGGACTGAAAATCCTTGTGTCAGTGGTTCGAATCCACTTCTAAGCGGGCGAAGGGTCCAAAGGACACGTAGCCGGGAGCGAGCCGGATTTGGAAATTCAAGTGAAAGAGTAAGCCAAAAAATGTGAGCGCTCCTGCACTATACGGCTTGCAGCGCCTCGCCCTATCTTGCTGGGGGCTTCTAAAAAAAAGCGGTGGATTACTCGGATTGGTTCTCGCATCCCTGTGCCCAAAAGGATGGGCGAGTTCGGTTTGAGTCTTCATCGATCGGGTGGATCTATATGCTCCGGGGTGGGGAGACGAGGTGTAGCGCAGTCTGGTCAGCGCATCTGTTTTGGGTACAGAGGGCCATAGGTTCGAATCCTGTCACCTTGATCTGAGGCTGAAGTAAGCAAATACTCTTATATGAACATACATCGACCGTTACCACCTACTCCTGACTCGTATATTGACTTTCTATAGCAAGCACACTCTACGAGACCTATAGCTAAAGATCATATAGCACCACAGTCTATATACGAACCTATACGGAACACTTCTCTCTTTCTCAGTGCTTTCTTTAGGCAAGAAGCCTAACCTCGTTGGTAGAACACAAGCAATATGTATGATATTGAGCTTGAGCATCCCAATAATGGGGCTAGTGGAAAATGGAAAAATCGAAGAAATGCTTATTTATAAGGTGACAAGGCAGCTAGTTTGAGTGGGACCTGACGGTTGCCCGAACATCTTCTTTAAAACCCTTGAACCTGGTCATTTTAGAGGAAATTTCGATGGCAATCAAGGATGGATTTCGGAAGGGATGCTTACTGAAAGAGTTCAAGACTACGCTCATTGCTCTTCTTCCAAAGTCCCTTGGAGCATTCTTACTCGCAAGTTGAAAAATGGCAGGCCTCTCTGTAAGCTTAGGCTACAAGCTTCTCTCAAAAATCCTAGGAACAATAGGCAAACCAAAATGATCTCTAATAATATATGCTCATCCAAGAAAGCGGTTGCCTTCAGCTTGACATGATTCAGGCCTACGACAGATTGGAATGGCCCTTCCTCTTTTGCCTGCCTTTAGCCGACCACTAAGGAGCCCTATCAAGCAAGTAAAGGGGATGGGACTCTCGACTTAAGGCTTTCGTTCGGTTACAAATCTCCCCCTAGACTAGTGATTAGGCTCGTCTCATATGAAAAATCGGGGAAGACAATCAAGTCCACTTCCAAGCAAGCCGCCTATAGAAAGAATCCATTGTGCTTTTTGGCTTTCGTTGATCATTATACCGGAGAGTTTTGTTCTTTACGCCTTAGGTGGGCCCCTGATCTGCCTATACCAAGGTCGAAGTCTTACGATCTGGGCGGATTTAGCTTCAGTGTCCGTTTCGACTGATTCTTTAGTTGAAGCTACTGATGCCCTAACTTAACCTGCCCCACCTTTAGCCCCTTCCTTATCTTTAGAATGACGTATGATAAGCATTGCTTCTTGCTTTGCTATGAGAGTGAAAGCTGTTCAGAAAGGTCTGTTTAGTGAGAGGCTATGCCTTTGAGGTTCCTCATTGGCCTTGGTTTGGTGCAGGTCACCTCTTTCTAAGGCAGATCTGCTTGGTAAGAAGCGATAGGATTCCGGGTGATGAAAGGAGGTGTGATTGAGTAAGTGAGAAGTGTGGTTCTCGGAGTTACCACGGTGCAAGTCTTAGGTTGGCCTACAAAAAGAGTACGGACTTTTTGGTTAGTCTGACCCCCCACGTTGCTTCTCTAAAGTAGTATTCCCAAGGGTGGTGGGAGGGGAAGCATTGAGAAAGCACTGAACCGTAAAGGGCATAAATTGGATTCCAGGACAGGACAAACAGAATAGGAACCCCTGCTTCCGAGAGGGAAGGGCTTTCATTCAACTCGAAATCCACCCGGTACTGAACTAGGAATAGCCCTTTCCACGAATCTTCCTCGGCCTTAAACTTAAACTACTACCCTGCCGCTTTCCTCTCTGCGCCTTAAGCTGGAAGATCCCCCCTTATGACGGAAACAACCGAACTTGTAGAGTGAGCGAGTGTGACCGCACTCCTCGAAACGTCTCCCACTCCCAGCGGCTCCGCTTCCTGTGCTTTTTCTTGTTGATGAGGCGCCGAAAAGGTTTCTGCATTACCCGGAAAAGGGTGCTCCCCTGAGACAATTTCCCTTGTTTTGTCTTTCCGATTGACTGAAGCGGGAATATAACCCCTAGGAATAGCCTCTAGGAATCGCCCCTTCGGGCCTACCTTCAACTGTAGGTCTCTCAACTGTCTGTGGGTATCGAGGCTTCGCCGATTGAGAATACGAATACCAAGTCGGCCATTCACATTCAGTAGTAGTCAGCTTGCCCAGCGGAGGGAGGCCCTTAATGCTGTCTGTAGATATTGCACATCGCCGCAGTCTAACCGCGCTTTGACCAGGCACGGTGAGAAGCTGCCCAGTCAGCGCAACTAAAGCAGAGTAGACGGCACACGTAACCAACCCAGCCGAGCCGCCAGGGGCGAAGAGCTCAGCGAACGGTGAGGCTTTTGAACAGGAGAGCACGGACTAGCCTCTTACGGCTCCCATGTCCATTTCCTTTTCTGACGATGACCTTCCGGGAAGAATGCCATCCCCGCACATTAGGGCCCTCCACATCACTGCAGAAATAGGTGGACAGTTTGTGCCCCTCGAAACCATGGGGATGTCGCCTTCCAGGAGCGTGTCAGTGCTCGATATAAACTTTCCTCGGTTCTACCCTTTCGGAACCCCTAAGGTAATCTGAAGAGAGGAAGATCCTGCAACTTACTTGACAGCTTGAGACAAGCTGTCAAGGAAGAGGAGCAAACCTAGACTCGATGGTTACAAGCCATACATTGAAGCATGGAGGATCATGCTTCAACAAGCAAGGAATCTATTCGCGTTGACCGGGGAGTGACATATAAAAGAGGAAATGAAAGCGACGTGTGTAGCTGACCAATTTCAAGGGATGAGCTACCTATCGACAGCAGGCACTATCGCCTCACAACCTAGGAAAGGCTCCTAGCGCGAAAGAAATAGGGGGGTGGGTTTGGTTTGACGCTTAGCTCTACTTCCGCCTTTTAACGGTTTATATCGAAAAAGGCTCTAGTGGCTACAGAGAACAGGGCCGGTACCGCTTTTCCGGAGGGAGCTTTAATAAACCGCTCTGCCGAGGCTCGAGTAGAAAACGGGAAGGAAGACTTTGCCGCTAGACACCTAGTATAGTAAAAGCGGATCAGGGGCCCAGCTAACGAGAAGGAAGGTGTCAAACAAGATATAGGGTGCCGCCCGTAGCCAACCCATATATGCTTTAGAGCTGGGGGCTATGTTGAAAACCTGTTAGAGTTAAGTAAAACTTTCTGCGTTCAGTCACATCTTACGCTTCGAGCAGGACCATGCATTTTCTTGCTTTCTTCGCAACAACTAAGAGAAAGACCTTGCCTTTAGACGAGAATGTCGGGCCGAAACCGACATAAAGAAAGGCGGGCCTAGCGAGCCCGCCAGTGATGATAAATGTTGATGAGGGCCTCTCTCATCGACAAGATCCCGGCCCTCCTCCCAACCGACGCATAGGTAGATCATCAGTGAGACCTCTCTCCGTTCTATCGTCCAGTAACGGCGTGGTACTAGCAGACATTCCAAGAGAAATCACTGTTTAGAAAAAAAAGGCTGTAATGCTTTGGGAGTGTGAGACATTCCCCATCTCTTTATCTTAATGTGTTGGATGATTGAGACGTGGATATTCTGCTCGTGAGCGTAATGGTATAAGCCGCAGATAGAAGTTTCATCACTGGAGTAAAAACGTTGATTAAGCTCCTCTTTTTAGGAAACTTGACCAATGATATTTCTTTTTTGTCAAAGAAAAAAAAGAAATATTCTCAAAATTAGTAGTGACGGCGAAGAGAAAAGTGGGGATTCGGACAAATTGAAAAATCAAGGGACAGAGAAGATCGTGCCTTTGAACAAGGCACGAGATATAAGGAAAAACTGGCTTAGGAAGGGTTTTTCTAAATCTTCCCTAACCGTAGAAATGGTTCGAAAGGGAACGAGAAAAAAAACCTATGTTAGAATTTCATTCAGTTCGGTTTTGGAATAAAGTATGATTGGTGTGAACAATCTTAGGGATGTCAGTGAGGAACCCACTTTCTAGTGTGCGCTTTAGTTTTCAAAATCCACTGCTGTTAAATCAGGCCAGGTTTTTCCCTCACCCCGAGACGTAACCTCGGGCATAGCCGTTCACCTCTTCCGTTGGTCTCCACCCTTTTCAAATGGGCGAAAGCCCGATCCAGCAGAGACCTTCCCCTTTTTCTTTTTTAAAAAAAGGTCTGTCCTTCTGCCCTGCCGCCGTGACGAGGAAGACCATACCAGGGGAAATACCAATCGAAGTGAAAAACAGAGGTTTCGAAACTGCACACCTCTGGAGAAGAAAATCAATCGGAAATTTTCCGATGTTTAATATCTGTATCCAAAAATTTAAGACAAAATAACTCCTTAATTGATTTCCAATCAAAAACATTTAGAATCTTGCAATTACAAAGATTGGCAGAGCAGTGAATCCTCCGTCAATATGTCATTACAATTGCAAGCTTTACATAACTCAAAGTTTTTTTTTTTCAAAAAAGTAGTAATAATAACTCAATGTTTTGTAAGTAAAGCCTTCAGGCTCAAGTCATACTTTTGGCTTGCTACAAGCTGGGCTCAGAGACCCCACAGAATATCTGCCATCAAATCACCTTCAAAGAGTTGGCTTCCAACTGAAGCACCTTAAGAAGCTGGGCTGCCTGGTTTCTACTCTACATGAGTAGTTCATAACAAACAACATTCTTGTGCACATAGATGATTCTTTTTCTCTTTTGGTTTCTGTCATGAAGTGGTGAAATACATTGCTTCTATCATAGTGTGTCTGTGAGGATGAAAAGTGTGTGAAAGGGAAAGAGACTACATGGGCCTTCCAAAAACAGAAAGACCAGAGCCCACCGGATTGGATGTGACGAAGGAAGTGCTTAATCACTAGTCACGCTAACGTGATAATCGGGTTATCACGGAAGATATGAATCCTCTTTAGCCTTCGAGCCTGAAGCTAGACTTAGTTCTATCATCTCACCCCGAGAAAAGTCCAATTCCTCCTCCTACTTCAATATCACTTGCAGCACCCAGATTTACCAACTACCGATGATCTTCAACTAAAATCGATGATTGCTGCCTGCGCCCAAAAGCGATGTCTTCGACATTTCTAGCACTACAATGTCTCGTCGCTTCGGTGTTTTCTACATATACGGTGGCGGTTTTACAGCTCCAGCGGTAGCTCGTAAACTCGCTCCTCTCCTAAAGCTATTGCTATTCAATTTGGTCAACTAACGATTACGGCTTCTTAGAAAGTGTTCCCGCACTTTCGAAGAATTGCGCGGCTAATTTCTGGATGGGGATTGAAGGTAAGATAGTTCTAACCGAGCGATAGGTTTTTTTTTTGGTGTTTTTTGGGCATCAATCCGTACTACATAGAAAGAAGACTTCTTCCTCTTCTGTGCTGTGCGAGCACTATGGTTTTCTTCGACAATGGGCTCAAAAACCGATCCCGACTTTGTTTGAACTAAACTAATAAGAATGCCCCCTATACTATAGGAGTTGAAGATAGGGTAGAGGGGCGAAGCGATCTGCGATTTATGCGTTGGTAGGCTTGTGAAAATATAGAATCCATGTCCTAGGTGGATAGAACGAATGTGTCAGACCACTTTTCGATGTAGTTCAAGCATTTTCCGTATTAAGCCAGTTTACCCAGTAGTTAACCGGAACCGGTGGTAGGCGCGCGTTAGTTTTCTAAAAACCAAACGACAGTCGGATGGAGAGGGATTCGAACCCCCGGTATTCCTATCAATACTTCGGTTTTCAAGACCGACTCTTTCAACCGCTCAGACATCCATCCCCTTCGCGCTTCGCCCGCCCTATCTATCCGCGCGCTGGCGGGTAGGGGCTTATCTATGTGATTCGCTACGCTTGCTTGCGCCTATCGGCTGATTCTATTGCCTGCCGGTTAGCGAAACTTTTCCGGTAGTACGAATCGCTACGCCTCGCCTCTTTCTATATGATAATATGCACCTTGGTTGCTGCGCTCCCTGCGGGTAATAGCAAGAGAGTGAAGAACGAATGATCCTCCAAACAAAAAGAGTGATTGAGTCCGACTCAAGCGAGTGAGTGAAAGGCGTGGCAAGAGAGCGAGTTCGACTCGCGAACGATCAGCAAGTGAAGGACCGATCCTTTTTTTTTGCGCCAATACTGTTGCGAGACTGGTACTTGGCGGCTCACGAGCAACATATAGACTAAAGTAGCCCATCACTCCCTCGTTCTTTTTTGAAGGCCCTTTCTATTCTCTTTCTAGTAGGGTTCCTCCATAAGAAGACTGAAGGCCCAGCTTCGCAGAGCAGCTCTCTCCCCAGCCCACAGCATAGTGTGGAATCTGGATCCTTTCATCGAGCACCATTTCTTTTAGATAGAAAGGTGTTCTCACTCTATTGGATCAAGTCATAACCTAAGCCTTCTACTAGTATACTACTATGGGGAGACTAAGCTCTATTTCAGAGATTGGACTCTCTTACTTTGATTAGCTCCTACTAGTAAGAAGCTGTTCCCGAGCCAGGTTCCCTGGATCCACGTCTTCTTAGTCGGGCCTAAATGGATGAATGAAGAAGCGCGCCCGGGTAGACTTCAAGAGCTCTTGCTCTGCCATCTTCCCCTTCTGTTACCTACTTTGACTCATTTCTTCGGTATACCTCAATACAAGACAAGCAGAGGAAAGGATATTCAATCCACTAGTGCAAGTGGAGGAATTACCTCTTCTGAACCGGAACAGGAAAGAGCTCATAACCACTGCTTGTGAACAGCTCTCCTCAACTGAAGGCGCACCTACTGTTACTAGAAGTCTAGTCTCTATCAGGTCCAGTTTCGATCTCGGACTAACTTACAACATAGGCCGGAAGAGAGATATTCAGAAAACCCGATTTCCTGTCTTAAGAACCTGACTCAAAAGAGAAAAGAAGACCGGACTAAAAGAGATATCACTTTCGACGATTGAACTTGACTTTTATATCCAGATTGGAACTGGACTTAAACGTCTTTGGATCCTGCTTAGGGCCGGCTTTCACTCCACTTTCATATCAGGAATGTCGACTTGCACTTGCAATATCGAATTTGACTTTCCGGAATCCTTGCTCCTGGCTTATATTCACATAGGCCACTCATAAGAATAAGACGTTCAACTCCCTAAAACACGTGTAATTGAGAGAGTCAGAATATCAGTGCCTTGAGTAAATGCCTACCTTCAGGAGAATCTTACCGAATGAGTTTCAAACCTGTCCTCTTCGCTTCCCAAGATATTTAGGGAAAAGGGCCTTGTCGGCCACCGCTTGCTGACGACGGAACGCATCGTCAATTCAGGGTCCTCGCGTTGGACTTAGTTGGAAAGGTAGGTGTTCTGATCTACTCCCACTCTGAACCTCTTGGCTCACCTGGGATACGTACACCCTTGCTTGCGAACTTCTTTAGTAGGGCGGTTTGGAGGTCCCATTCCTCACGTTTACCGTTGTCCCCAGACTTCACTCTTTCAACACTTTTAGACTTTGCTTTCGAGCCGGAGCTTGCTGGGTAGTGAAGTGGTGAAGACTTGTGTTAAGCAAGCAGAGTAGTCAAGCCAGAGAGGAAAATAAAAAAGAAGCGGTTTTCGTTCGATCGATTTCACTGCTGTGGATCGGCTTTCATAAAGCACCTTTGGGCAGCAGCTCCTATTGGGATCAAATTCCGAGATCAATTCGACAATGAAACTCTTTAAGCAATGATCTTATCTATGTCATTTCTCTTGACGCGATACAAAAGACAACTTTCGAGAGTCACTTAGCCCCTTGACCTCTTCTCTCAAAAAAGACGCTGTGCGGGCAAGTCGATCAAAGTCAGAGCGGGGAGGGAATGTTTACAGTTGTTGTAGTACGACTTTTCATTTCCTGTTCGGTCTTTCAATAAGTAGTCAGCTGCGGGCTAAGAAGCCTCGTAGTCTGACTTTTAGCGGTAGTCAGCTGTCCTCGTTCTCCTCTTTGAATTGCCCTATTGAGATTGAGTAAGGGTCGGTGTTTGCAAAAATGTCGAGCCGACGGGGTCAGGTACTAGTAGTGACAATGGCAAAGGGGGGGAGCTGGACACTGCTGAACCGGAAGAGATTGCTCAGGATGAGTGTCTGGTTAACAAAGCCGAGGAGGGTGTAGTCAAGGAGATAACTCCCGAGGAGAGTGATTTGGCCCATAGAAGCGAGGATCTGGAAGAGAGGGTTGATACTGGGTCAACTATGGCAGTGACTGAGGGGGACTTGTTCTGTGATAAACAAATGACTTCAAACAAGAACCTCAGGGCAGCCAAGAAAAGAGGTGAACCTGAGAAGAGCAGTAAGAGTAAGCGTTCAGGTACTGGTGCTATGACCTTAAAGGTGGAAGATCCTCCCCTGGTTCGAATCACCCTGAATGAAGAGTGGGCGAACAAAATGCAGAACATATCAGAGATGTTGAATTCTAAGGGGGGAAAGTCAAGGCCAAAGAACAAAAGACTAAGCACAAGACGAAAAACCAGAGGCAGCGCTAAGGTGCGAGGGGAATATAAAAACAACAATAGTTCCACATGAAGGTCCTTATATGGAATGTCAGAAAGATCGGTAAAGTCGAGAAGCAGAGAGAGGCCAAAGATTATATAAGAGCACAAGAGGCAGATTTGATTGGCTTGGTGGAAACCAAAGTGAGGAATGGAAAGGCGGCCAGAATTACCAGATGCTTGGGAAAGGATTGTAGTAAAGCCATTACTGTGGAGAATGAGAAGCCGGGAACGGCATAATTTGGCTGATCTGGAAGAAAACTATGGACATTAACGAGATAGAGAGATCTGATCAGGCTTTATCTTGTAGCTGCTGGGACAAAAGAAATTAGAAACATTTTTTTCTGCCTTGGACGAGATAAAAGACCTCAAATCTAATATCTGAGAGGAGATGTCTTTGGGAGCAGCTAAAGGAAGTGTCTAAACGCATCCAGGGACCAGCGGGTACTTCAATTGGTCCTTTCTCTCTCCTCTTTCACCAGTGAGTGGTGAGTTTCCTTTTTTTCTAGGTAGGTACCTCTTGGATTCGGAGTTTGTTCCAACAGCTGCCATACGTGAGATCCTGATCGTCTTCCTCCCAGTGTTGTTGCCTGCTGAGGGAAGGAATATATTACCAACCAGGACCGGAGAAGGGCAAACTCTGGGCGGGCTGCCAGGTTTCGCCTACGCTACGGTTTCACAAGATTGAACCTTTTTTGTTCAACCGAGTTCCAGAGCACGAGGGAATGGACTTTCATTCCCGGGACCGCCTCGTCTATGTATTCGGCGCCTCCCCCGATTGCTTGAAGATGCGCGCGCGATACGATAAAGGCCCCTGGGAGAAACCAATGAAAAGCCAGGGTAGAGCCTCGGAGCCGGCCCAAGCGAAGATCGGCACTCGAAGGCTTGAAGAGCAGCCCGAAAAAGGGAAAGCCGCGGAGACGGCAGACTCGCCAGTCAGGCACAGCGTGAGGCTGACTACAGCAGACCGGGAGGTTACAATTCCTGTTTTCCTCTTTCAATTTCCGGGAGTGAATGTAGGAAGTGCAGACGGTGAATCAGGTGTGAACATTCAACCAAAGGCGTCTTGGGGATCGGCAATAGCTAAGCATTGTGGCCATCACAGTTCAAGCTACGTATGGCTGGCGTACAACCTACGGGCTTCTTAGCCAAAAGAAAAAAAAAACAAAAAAGGATGCCTGCTTTGGTACCTTTAGTCTAATCTTAGACAAAGAGCAAGGAGGATATGAAGCACTGCTGGGTAGACCATGGCTCCAACCAGGTGGTTCATGACTAGGCTAATAAAAAGAGTCTCAAGCAGGGAAACGCGGGATGGAAGGCGTAAAAGGCTTGGCTTTGTTTCACAGAAAAAGCACTAAGGAATTCTATAACTATAGTGTTGAAGCTGGCTCATTCATGCTAGTCATCTTAGAGCTATGAGTCAGAACAATGTTCACCAACTCTTCTATAGTAATCTTGTTCAGATATCGAAAAAGCTTTAGAATATGAGTTTCTATTGTTATATTAAAGTGTTTTGTCTCCTCCCCAAGGTAGCATTGACGAGCGGGTGATCCCTGTCTTGTTTATCCAGCTAGCTTTTTTACGTGGTACTCAAATTCGATTTTTGAGAGCTCCTTCGGCTCGGCTACTTTTTTTTGAAAGGTAAGGTAGGACCTTTCCACCTAAAAACTCATTATCAATCCAAATGCCTATCTATAAAGCGCTGAGTTGAAGAGGGAACAAGTCCCACAGAGAGATAATAAGTGGAAGTAAGAGTAGCAAGGTAAGGACCGCATATAATAGGGGGGTGCGAAATCCATTCAATTCCCCAGAAGTTGGGAAAGCCAGAACTCTTGTAAACCTGCTTGATAAAGGGTAGTGGTAGGGACAGTCTCAGTACCACTGAAAGTGCGATAGTTCTTCAAGCAAGGGACTTGGGCTAACAAAGTCCTTACTCCTATTCCACCAACTACTCGCGTCTCGTATAGAGTTTTTTGACTATCCTTTCCGCATAGACTCGCACCTGTGTCCAAAGCCTGTTTACTCAAGAATGAAAGGCATTTCGCAAGCTTGAATCCCTTACAGCTTTAGCCTGGAAAGAAAAGTATGGTAACCTCCGATCAAAACTATTCTAGGCCTGTTTCAGTTGCTTTACTTCGGCTTTCTCTTACATAGTCATATTCACCGTAGAGAGCTCTAGAGAAGAAAGATCCTTCTTTCCCTTAAAATGGAATAGTAATAGCTAGGGCTGAAAAGTAAAAGCAAGAAGGCAGTTTAGTAAAGTTGTTTTCCAGTTCAAACCAGCTAGTATCAATATGCTTTCAAGCCTGAGTATTTTAAGCAAGTTTCTAGTCTCATACCTGTAATCGCATATTACCAGTAGCTCGTGTACATTATGTCTTTTCTTTTATTGGCATAGTCCGAGTGTATTAATATTTCATACTTTCATCCAGTACAGCCAAGCCTCTATCTTTTAGCCAGCCAGTTTACTTAGATGTAGTTTCTTTCCTTTGGGTTTTAGTGGAAGTTGTAGATTTTTCTACAGTCTATCCCAGAAATCAATAGATATTCTCCAGCAATCTACCTTAATCTTCCTTTCCACTTCAGAAGGCTGGTCCGCCATGAAAGCTCTTCCTGAAGAAGGAGCTGTGGCAAATAAGTAAGTTATGGATGACACTCTTATTAAGGATAGAAAGAAGGAGCAGACCTGACGGAGGAAAAATAACTACTCAAGCCCGTCATAGCTTGAAAAAAGAAAGAGACTTATTGAAAGCTAATACCAAGTTTATGGAAGGCATAAGAGTTCAGCGCTTGGAATAGAGCATCAGTATGGCACCAAAGCCACTCATCTCGTTCACATCAATGGACTTTTTTCAAAGTTCTCGAAAACGAAAAAGAGACTTTGACAATAACAAATCGTATTTTGATAGTGAAAAAAAGCATGCATGAATTGAATTGCGTGAAACCTTCCCACGAAGACAAATAGCCAGATCTTAATCTGGTTTGGTTCCAATGTCGAAAGAAAGAGCCGTCTCTACCAAATCAATAAGAAAGGCACGGCCACGAGAACATGGTTACTGCTTACATGGGGGGCTGCGGTCCCCAAACCCCCAGCATGACTACCTGCTGCTAACTACCCGAAGATGCCTCTCTTCTTTTCGGAAGAGAATACCTTCTTTCGTAATCGAATAAGACTTTACGGAATGCAGCAGTACAGTTAAGTTCATAACATCTACAACTACTTCTTTCAAATTCAAACCCAAGCCCCTACTCTTGCGTTTTTCTTTCTGTAACCCCTTATTCTTTCAAAGACAACAACGTATTCTCAAACCACCTATTCTTGAAAAAGGGGATCTTAGGTCAAGAAGGCCATTAGACTCACTTACTTCTTCTTTCTTGCGAATTGTCTTCGATTCTAAGCCCTTATCCTGCTAACTCTTCGAAAGAAAGTCAACCTCTTTCAGACCCTCATATTAGAGAGAGCAGACTTTTCTCATCCCAAAGGAAAGATGAATGGGAAGAGGGCGTCTGAGCTACCCTTGAGGCTAATTAAAAGAAGAGGATTACCTACCTTTACTGTAAGGCTTTTGGGAAGCCTGCTCCGAGTAAACTCGCGATTCTCTTAGGCGGACAATTCTCTACATCGAGGAGGGAATGAATTCAGACTACCACAGACTCAGCCGCTGCAGCAGTATCCTCATCAGATACAGATTCAGATACTACTCTTTGTGGCATATACGTCAATGACTTTTTAACTAGCCTTCGGGTGGAATAAGATTAGCAGTTAAAGGTGCCGCATCAAAGGCAATGAAATTGTGTTGCGGAAATAAGTATGCTTTTGTGGGAAATTGACTGGTATTCAATCAATTAGGTTAGGTAACTCTTACTTAAACAGCTTCGCTTACTTCCCCATCTCTCTCGATCTCATGAGTTCAAACCGGGGCTAGCGGTCCACGAGAATCTCTTCTCTTCCTTGCGTAGACTCAGTAAAGTACTTTTTACTGATTGGAGGCCTTACGAGGACTCTTTTATTTGTGCTTGGTTGACCAATGGTTCTTTCTTTTTCTAGGGTTTGTGGGAATATTTCCCTGCATCTAATAAACTCTCCTTACGCGCGCTCCCTTTTTCTTATTCCCCCCCCTCTGCCTCTGCCCTGGTCAAGCTGCCCCTCTTTCTTCAACCTGAAAAGAGCTAACTAAGCCCGTCTTCCTGCCTATTCTCTTATCCTTCTAGGCGAGGAGGGACATTTCTAAATAGTAAAACGTTAGTTATAAAAACGAGTCGAACTCCTGTTATTCTCCCGGTCGTGATCCCTATTTTCTCGGAGATAGTCTGATCTCTCATCTTCGAAAGAATTGAATCCGGAATCTCCTAAGGCTTATATATAAAAAAGGGCTTATTCTAGGCAGGCTTCCAGGGGAAAATCTCTTGACCCAGACTCTTTCACTCCAGGCCTTGCTTAGTTTACCTGTCCTATCGTATCGAATAAGGTTTCCCAGCCTAGCCTATCTTGGTGTCTGCTACCGAACCGAAAGAGAGAATCGGTCTAAGGGCAGCTCAAAACCAGCCCAACCTCTTCATGGTCACATCCCCTTTTCCGACGCTTTTCATGTTGTTGCATGTGCCTTACGGTATCCAGATCCAGTCCTCTCTGCTTCCTTTACTTCTAAAAAGGCTAAACTAAAGGAAAAGCAGATGGTGAAAGACCTGCAAGACTGGCGGGCAGAGGGAAAGAGTAATACAATAAAGGATTGTCCCTTACTGCCAACAATGGAAGGCTTACACGACCGGGAATGGGGCTAGACCTCACATTGACTCCATCTTTTTACCGCTCCGTGGGTACTCTAATCATTCTAAAACCCTTTTCTTTTTTGTGGATTGAAATTCCACTACAAAAGTCTCTTTCTTGGCCTAGTGGCTTTGTGGGATTTGAACTCTTTCTCTTTTTTACCTAGCTGGTGTAATTAAAAAACCCCTTTGTTCATAGGAATTACTGAAAGCTTTTGAGGATTGTTCCTAGGATGTGGAATCCTCTTCTTTTTGTTTTCTCCTAGGTTTCCTTTTCCCTCCTCGAATCTCTCAATCAGAAGCTGGAGAGGAGAGATGGCATATAAGAAGTGGAACTCACTCGAATAGAGAGAGTGTAGGCTCACTCACAGGTCAGGGGCTAGTACAGCAAACAGGGGTTTCAATTCCCACAGAGCAAGTGGGAAATCAAAAAGACCAGCGAACTAAAGACTTTCCGTGAGCATAAAACTCCTGTATGGTCTTTACCGCTTGGGAACCTCGCCTATCCCCTCGAAGCAGCTCTATGGCTCGCTTCAGGTATTACACTCGCTGGAGTTAAATCAAGTCATTTCATATGAACTTCTACGGCTGATGAAAGTACTAACTTCCCTTGAGACTGATATTGGTTTATCAGTTCAATTGTCATATATTCATCCCCTGAATTGAAAAATCTTTATCTACGTGCTCGATTCCTTGTTGGTGCTTGATTCTCGAGGCTGGGAAGACAGAAGAAGAGGTTTTGCCCTCAATCAGCTTTCTGAACTACAGTACAGGGCGGAAAGTGAGCTTTGATAATCCTAAGTACTTCTTCGAGTAAGCTCGTGATCTATAGACAGGAAAGAAGGCTAGCTCTTTCCTCCTGAGCTAGGATCCACTTCTTGCTTATGAGTCCGATAAGCTGCCTAAAGTATTCAATATTTCAAGTCGTGAGCTGAAATAGCCCTATTCTCTACTTCTGGCTTTAGTCAATTCTGTGGGCAAGTCAAGTATAGTAGTTACCGTTGCTTGTTTGCTCCTTCGTATAGGTTCCGTCTAGGCGCCTTTCCATACGATCAATTGAATATTGGAAAAAGACTATGGATATTCACTACTATTGATATCTGAAACTTTAGACTTGAAGTCTACTGCTTACTCATTTGATTTGATATAAGTTCGGAATCCACTGAGGTAGAGCCGGGCAGGGGGAATCCATACAGGTCGAGTGGGCCTTACGGTTTGCTTGCTCTCAGTTGCCTTTAAGCTTTCAGGCTCATAAATGAGATATTTGCATTAGATAGCTGTTAGTAGGGGCGCATTGGTTAGCCCACGAGAGAGAGGCTGTGGGGCTGTTCGAGGTTGAGAGGAAAGAAAGCTGTTGGAGGTGAAGGAACTCCACTCTCATCTAAGCAAGCGCCTCCGCAGGCACTGAAGCAATAGGTGAATATGCTTTTCATTCACCACTGACGTCGACGGAGACTACTACTATCGGATTCAGTTGAGCCAGCCTTATGAGGGGACTTAGTGCGCTAGGTGGTAGTTCAGCTGTAAGTGTCAACCTGTCGGAAGGAGAACTCATAGCAGGGGAGGAACCAATTTCAAGGGGAGAAAAAGTGAGATAATGAAGGGACTTTTGTATAGTTGATTATGAATTTCATGAAGTAGAGATCGGGACTACTCCAAGCTAGGGTTTTCACTGCCTTATAAGAGAGAGACGGGGCCTAGTGCGCTTGCTCCTCTGTTTGCTCGGATACCTGCTTGAAGCTATTCTCTCTCTTTACAGCCCTGCCCGGAAGGGCCGTGATCAAATCATCTTGGGAGTTGCCGGTGCGAATCCCCGCACTTCCTTTCTGCTCTCCGAATCCTTGCCTGATCTCCTTTCTAGCCTTAAGACTACCCCCTATAGTAGGTGTATTTTTTCCCTGAGTCAAAATCGAAAGACCTTATCTTTTGTCGTCCTCCCCTGGAATGATTCAGTGTGGATCTACCGTCCCATAGATGAAAGAAAGGATATCTTTGCGAGGAGCATAGAATTCTCGTATATAAAATGAGATTGGTAAGATCAAGCGTCGGATGGTGTGGTGTAAGCATAATGTGATGATTGATTTCAATAGAGTTGGCATAAAGATAATAGGATAAAGCTTCTTTTTCTTTTTTGGGAAAGCAGAGATGGAACGATTGATAGATGGTGTCCGTAGGGGCTATTCTCTATGGGCCCTTCAAGTATGCTTCTTTTCCTTTAGAGGTCGCAGTAGTCAGGTAACAAAACATGGCACTAAATGCTTGGAAGCGATCATCCTGGAAAGATTTGATTCAAAGAGATGGGTATCCGTTCCGAAGAGCTTGTTCCCCCCTCCCCTATGGTCTT